TAATGTGAGAAAAAAAAGAATTAAACTGATAAATTTTTGTCTTTTAAAAAGTTTTGTGCAATAATAAGGAACTTGTTTTTTTTGAAAAAATCACTGTTGAGTATATAATAACCTATTTAAGTAATACATATATATATATTATATATTTACATTTTATAAATACATCTCAGTATAATTATAAAATATTTAAAGTCCTATAAATATTTTATTATTATTATTGAAAAAAAAATAAGGTTACATTTCAATAAAATCCATATTGAAAGTAATAAAGAATCAATAAATATAACAACCTATTGAAATGGTTAAGAATATCTTTAATAAATTTTATTATTAATATATATATATATACATAAAAGTTACTTCCTTTTAATCCTTAAAAAAAAAGGAAGTAACTTTATAGTATGTAATTATAGATAATTGTTTGATATTAATATTAGTAAATTTATTTAATATGTATATTAGTTATGTTTTATTTTATAAAAAGGGGGGTTTTTAATTAAATGGTTGTTTGATAGGTTTAAATTAATAATTGTTTATTATTTGTTTTTAGTTAAAATTTTATCATATTATTTTTTTTGTATGACACTTAAATTTGATTTTAGTTAGTGTAAAAAGATAATATAATATTATATAAAAGTTTTTAAATGAGGTTTTAGTAATTTTAATTAAAAATTTAGATTATTAAAAAGATTTGGTTAAATTTGTGCCAGCCACCGCGGTTAGACATGAAATTCAATTTTTATGATAATAATAATAATTTTAATAAGAGCTTAGAAAAATATATTTTGAATATTGAAGTGAAATTTATTACAAAACTTTATTCTTTTTTTTTATTATTATTGAAGTAATAAAAGACCAGGATTAGATACCCTGTTATAAAAATAAATTTATTAGGGTAGTAATATTTGAAACCTAAAAAATTTGGCGGTATTTAAGGCATTCTAGAGGAACTTGTAACATAAGTGATAATCCTCGTTAAAATTTACTTTTTTTATTAATTTGTATATCGTCGTTGTCAGGATTTTTTATAAAATTTTTCCTAGAAAAAGATACTAAGAATGTCAGATCAAGATGCAGTTTATGGAGAAGTGTTTATGAGTTACAATAATTTAAATTATACTAATTTTATTTTTAAAAATAAATGAAGGTGGATTTAGGAATAATAATTTTTTAGAAAGTTTTTGTGAAGAATTAAATGCTCTAAAATGTGCACATATTGCCCGTCATTTTCATTTTTGAAACAAGTCGTAACAAAGTGGTTGTATCGGAAGCTGCAGCTAGTAAACTAAATTTTTTAGAATATTTTATTTACAATAAAAAGGGGCTGTTTAGCTAGTTTAATTACTGAAAAGGAATATATAGTAGTGTTATTTTTATAAAAGAATTTAGAGTACCTTTTGTATTAGGGGGTTTCAAATTTAATTAATTATTTAAATTTTTCGAAGTAATAAGATCTAGGGTATTTTTTTTTATTGTAAAATAAATAAGTTAAAAAGTATTTTTGTTATGAAATGTAATTCGGTTATTATATATCTAATTTTTTAAGAGTTTAATTTAGTTAAAATATATTTGTTGTATTTAGTTTATTAAGGATAATCTTAATGATAAGGTATATTAAGTTATTTTTCTTTATTTTTTAGGCTTTAAGGTTGTCAAATAAATGTGTTTTAACAGATTATAGTAGAAGCTTAATTTTGGTATAATTATTTTTTATTAAAATATATTTATAATATATAGTTTTTATAAATAATGATTACATTAGTATAAGTGGTAAATTAAAAAATTTTTTTAGTTTATAATTATTTTTTAATAATTAAGCAAATAAGCGCTCGCCTGTTTATCAAAAACATGGTTTTTTGACTATAAAAAATTTGGCCTGCTCAATGAAATTTAAATAGCTGCAGTAATTTAACTGTACAAAGGTAGCATAATCATTAGTCTTTTAATTGTTGGCTGGAATGAATGGTTTTACGGAGTGTTTACTTTTTTAAAAATATTAATTGAATTTTATAATTTAGTGAAAAAGCTAAGATATGGATAAGGGACGATAAGACCCTATAGAGCTAATTATTTAATAGATTTTTATTTTAGGTGAATTAATTATTTGTTAAGTAAGATTACTGGGGCGGTATAGTTTTTTCAAATTATTTGATAGTTATTGATCATATTAATAAAATTAGTGAAAGTTACCTTAGGGATAACAGTATAATTATTTTTGAGAGTACAAATTGACAAAATAGTTTATAACCTCGATGTTGAATTAAAATTTATTATTAGTGAAGAAGCTAGTAAAATAGGTCTGTTCGACCAATAAAATTTTACATGATTTGAGTTCAGACCGGCGTGAGCCAGGTCAGTTTCTATCTTTATAGATGATTAGTTTATTTTAGTACGAAAGGACCAAATAATAATAATTTTTATTAGGTTAATAGAATACTAAATTGGCAGAAAAATGTATTGAATTTAGAATTCAATTATGTAAAAATTTACATTTAGTAATTTTATTATTAATCAATTTTATATCTTATTTAATTTTAATAATTTTTATTTTAGTAGGTGTAGCCTTTTTAACTTTATTAGAGCGCAGGGTTTTAGGTTATATTCAAATTCGTAAGGGTCCAAATAAGGTGGGCTATATGGGTATTTTACAGCCTTTTTCTGATGCTATTAAATTATTTAGTAGGGAAGTAAATAGCCCTACTATAAGAAATTTTTATATTTTTTATATGAGCCCAATCATTAGACTTATATTGTCTTTAATATTATGAATCTTGTTTCCTTTCTCATCAGAAATAATTGAGTTTAACATAGGGAGATTAATTCTAATGTGTTTAATGAGCTTTGGTGTGTATGGTATTTTAGGAGCTGGTTGATCTTCTAATTCTAAGTATGCTTTACTAGGGGGTTTACGTGCTGTTGCTCAAACTATTTCTTATGAAGTAAGATTATTATTAATTTTTTTATCTCCTATTTTTTTATTGGGTGGATTTAATTTAAAATTATTTTTTAAGTTTCAAGAGATTTTTTTCTTTGCTTTTTTTCTTTTTCCCTTAATAATTATATGATTTGTTTCTTGTCTAGCTGAAACTAATCGAACCCCATTTGATTTTGCTGAGGGTGAGTCTGAGTTAGTTTCTGGCTTTAATGTAGAATATTCTTCTGGTGGATTTGCTTTAATTTTTTTGGCTGAATATATAAATATTATTTTTATAAGATTTATAACAAGATTAATCTTTATAGGTTTTTCTTTTAAGCTGTTATTTTTTTTAGAATTAGTATTTTTTTCATTTTTATTTGTCTGAGTTCGCGGGACTCTTCCGCGATTTCGGTATGATAAATTAATAGATTTAACTTGAAGGTGCTATCTGCCGGTAGCTTTGTCAATTTTAATTTTTATATGTGGTATTAGGATACTAATATAATCTTTTCTCCTTTTTTTTTTTGAGCACAAAAAGGAGAAAAGAATTATGTAATTAAAAAATCACTAGAAATTAATTTCTTATTTAGTATTTTCAAGATACTTATAAAGTGATTATTTGGTTGCTAATATTTTGTCTCATATTATAGTCAAAATTGGGTTAAAGATAAAGTAGGAAAAGTATGCAATAGTTAGAATTTGTCCTGTAATGATATAGGGATCTTCAACTGGTCGAGCTCCAATTCATGTAAGAAGAATAACTGTTCTTACTATAATCCAAAATATAATTTTGGCTAATGGATAAAATTGATTTCCTTGTATTATTTTAAAGTGAGAGAATGGAAGTGTTCAAAGGATTATAATTGATGAAATTAATGCAATAACTCCTCCTAATTTATTTGGGATTGAACGGAGAATTGCGTAGGCAAATAAGAAATATCATTCTGGTTGGATATGAATTGGAGTTACAAGTGGATTTGCTGGGATGAAGTTTTCTGGGTCTCCTAAAATATTAGGTGAAATTAAAATGGTGGAAATTATAAATAGAAGTGTGATGAGTATACCTAAAATATCTTTGGAAGAAAAATATGGGTGAAATGGTATTTTATCTAAGTTTGAATTAGTGCCTAACGGATTACTAGAACCTGTTTCATGCAAGAATAATAGGTGAATTATTACTATTGCTGCAATAATAAATGGAAGAATAAAATGAAAGGCGAAGAATCGGTTTAAAGTGGCATTATCAACAGCAAATCCACCTCAAATTCATTCAACTAGTGTTTTACCTAGATATGGGATTGCTGAAAGTAAATTAGTAATTACTGTGGCTCCTCAAAATGATATTTGACCTCATGGTAAGACATACCCCATGAAGGCGGTTATTATAGTAATTAAAAGGATTAAAACACCAATAGATCATGTTTCTAGAAGAAGGTAAGAGTTAAAGTAAATTCCTCGTCTTGTGTGAATATAAAGACAGATGAAGAATAATGAGGCTCCGTTAGCATGAATATTACGGATGATTCATCCATAGTTTACATCTCGTGAAATGTGAATTGTTCTTAAAAAGGCGATTTCTACATTTGGGCAAAAATGTATGGCTAAAAATAACCCAGTAATGATTTGAATAATAAGACATAGTCCTAGAAGAGATCCCATATTTCATAATAAATTAATATTTGAAGGTGATGGGAGATCAATTAATGATCTATTGACAATGGAAATTAAAGGATGAGTTTTTTTAATATTATTTTTCATTAGTTCTTATGTTGAAGTGGTCCTTGTCAAGGGTTAGTGATTTTAATAATAATAATTATGGTTAAAAGAAGGTAAATAGCTATGAAGATAGTAATTTGGTATGTATTATTTGAAAATAAATTTGTTATTATGTTGAAGTTTTCTAAGTTAAAAAATTTATTAGTTATTATTCTTTCACTTTTAAAGTTAGTTGATGGAAATAAAAAATTTATAATAAATAATGTAATGATTGTTAAGTTAATAGCTGGTAAAATTATAATGTTAATTTTAATTCTATGATGCTTATTAGGGATTATTGATGTTATATACATAAATAAAATTATTATGCCTCCAATTATAATCAGGAGAAGAATAACAGGTAATCAAATTGAAAATATTTTAATTGATAAAAGAATGGCAATTAGAATTGTTTGTAAGATGATAGAAATAATAATTGGGGTTGGGTTGAAGAATATTAATATAACGAGAGTATTGACAAAATAAGTTGATAAAAGGACTGTTATAATAATATCAGAAAGTAGTTAATTTATAATATTAATTTTGGGGATTAAAGAAAAATGTAATTCATTTCTTTCTGAAGTTTTAAACTTTTGTAACTTTGGTTTACAAGACCGATATTATTTTTTAACTATTAAAACAGCTACTAATGTTATTGTTAATAATGATTATTGGGGTTTTGATCGGGAGTTGAGGTTTAATATATAAACATAAACACATATTAATTATGTTATTAATAATTGAGTATTGTGTAGTAAATTTATTTGGGGTAATATGTTTAATGTTTTCTTTTTATAGAATAGACTTGTATTTTATGTTGATTTTTTTAACTTTTGGGGTCTGTGAAGGGGCGTTAGGTTTAGGTATTTTAATTTCTATGGCTCGAATGTTTGGCAATGATTATTTTATATTAATCAGAATTTTGGAATGTTAAAATTGTTTATAATATTATTATTTTTTTTACCTTTATTAATATTAGATTGGGGTGTTTTAATAGGTTCTTTTTTTTTGATTGTTTTTATTTTTATATTATCTTTTAGAGGTGAAAATTTTATTAGTAATCTTGGTTATGTTTTTGGTATAGATATCTATAGTTGATTATTATCAGTATTAACTTGTTGAATTTTACCTTTAATATTAATGTCTAGAATTCAGTTGAGGGTATTAAAAAAAAATTATATTTTTTTTATGTTTTTGTTAATCTTGATGGAGTTGGTGTTACTCTTTACTTTTAGAACTACTAATATAATTTTTTTTTATATTAGTTTTGAATCTTCTTTAATTCCTATTTTTATTTTAATTTTTGGTTGGGGGTATCAACCTGAGCGTTTTCAAGCTGGCTTGTATATATTATTTTACACCTTATTTGCATCTTTACCTTTATTGGCTTTAATTGTTAGGCTTGGGGGGGATGAGGGAAGATATAATTTTTTTTTATTAATGGGAAATTATTATGATTTTAATTTATATATTTATGTTTTTTTTTTGTTGGCTTTTATAGTGAAATTGCCTATTTTTATATTTCATTTATGACTTCCTAAGGCTCACGTAGAAGCCCCGGTTTCTGGGTCGATAGTTTTGGCTGCAATTATGTTAAAGTTAGGTGGTTATGGTTTGTTTAAATTTTTAGGCTTAATGCAGGATTTAAATATAAATTATTTATATGGTTGATTTAGCATTGGTTTAATTGGCTCTTCTTTGTTGGCTATTTTATGTTTATTACAATCAGATCTAAAATCATTGATTGCGTATTCTTCTGTGGTTCACATGGGAATGGTTTTAGTGGGTTTAACCAGAATGAGAATTTTTGGGTTAGAGGGAGCATTTTTAGTAATAGTAGGTCATGGTTTATGTTCTTCTGGTTTATTTAGTTTAGTAAATATAATTTATGAGCGTTCTGGAAGTCGGAGATTTTTAGTAAATAAGGGTTTATTGCTTTTAATGCCTAGAATAAGTCTATGGTGATTTTTGTTATTAAGAAGAAATATATCTGCTCCCCCAAGCTTAAATCTTTTTGGTGAAATTAATTTGTTAATTTCTATTTTGGGTGTAAGAGTATTTGGAATCTTAGGTGTTTCTTTTATTTTATTTTTTAGTGGGGGTTATAATTTATATATATATTCCGCTAGTCAGCATGGAAAATTTTATAGAAGTTTTTTTTCTATTTTTGAGAGGAAAATTTTGGAGTATCATACTTTATTTTTACATTGATTTCCTTTAAATTATTTGTTTTTAGGAATTTTATTTTTTTACTTGTATAGTTAAAAAAAAAATAAGGAGATGTGGTCTCTTAGATATGGGAAGTTACAAGTAATATTATTTAGGAATCATATTTGTTTTTTGAGAATATTATTTTTAGAGTTTTTTTCTTTTATGTTTTTTATATCTGGTTTATTAATGCTATGGGATGATAGGAGTTATTATTTAGAGTGAGTTATCTTTAGCTTAAACGGAGTAGATTTAATTGGTGTTTTGTTGTTAGACTACATGTCGTGCATTTTTTTAAGAGTTGTTATATTTATTTCTGGTATGGTGGTAATGTACAGTGATGAATATATGCATGGTGATAAAAATATCGTTCGTTTTATTATGGTGGTTTTATTGTTTGTTTTTTCTATGGCCATATTAATTATTAGTCCTAATATGATTAGTATTTTATTGGGTTGAGATGGGCTTGGTTTGGTTTCTTATGTCTTGGTTATTTACTATAACAATGAGCGAAGATCCTCTTCTGGCATACTAACAGCTATAAGAAATCGTGTGGGGGATGTGTTTTTATTATTAGCTATTGCGTGGATATTAAATTATGGTAGTTGAAATTTTATTTTTTATGTAAATTGTATATATTTTAGAAGTGAAATGACATTTTTATTTTGATTAGTATTTTTAGGAGCTATCACTAAAAGAGCTCAGATTCCATTTTCAGCTTGACTTCCTGCTGCTATAGCAGCACCTACCCCTGTTTCAGCTTTAGTTCATTCTTCTACTTTAGTAACTGCTGGAATTTATTTAATAATTCGATTTTTTCCTTTGTTAAGTGATGAAATGTTAAAAGTTATGATGTTTGTTTCTTTAATGACAATATTAATATCTAGTTTGGTAGCTAATTATGAGGTTGATTTAAAACGCATTATTGCTTTATCAACCTTAAGACAGCTTGGTTTAATAATATTTAGTTTATCTTTAGGTTGTCATAAGTTAAGTTTTTTTCATTTATTAACTCATGCTTTATTTAAGTCTTTATTGTTTTTGTGTGCTGGAGTGGTTATTCATGGTTCTTATGGTTATCAAGATATTCGAAAGATAGGGGGTTTAGTTAGCTATCTTCCTTTTACTGGTTTTTGTATGGGTTTATCTAGTTTGGCTTTAGGGGGTTTTCCATTTATGGCTGGATTTTATTCTAAGGATATAATTTTGGAGTTTATGGAGTTAATATGTGTAAATTTTTTTTCTTATTTTTTAATGTTATTTTCTGTTGGGCTAACCATGATGTATTCAATTCGTATAATATATTATAGTTTATTTGGAGAGAGAAAGATTTTTTTGAGTGTGAATTTTGGAGAATCTAGTACTATGAGAATAAGAATAATTAGCTTAGGGTTTGGGTCTATTTTTGGTGGTTCTTTGATTAGATGACTAATATTGCCGGATTTGTATATATTTGATATTAGATTATTAGAAAGGGCTATGGTGATATCAGTAATTATTTTTGGTGGGTTTTTTGGTTATTATATAGGAAGAAGAAAGAGGGTTGGTCAAGAGAGCTTATTTTCTTTTTTTTTTGGTAATATGTGATTTATACCTTGATTATGTGGTCAATTTTTAATTAATTTATTTTTAATATATGGTGGTAAAAGCTATAAAATAATTGATATGGGTTGAAGTGAGGAATTAGGGTCAAATGGGATTTTAAAATTGATAATTTTTTTTAGACGAGTGGTTCAGTGATTACATAATAACATAATTTATTATTATTATATGTTATTTTTTATTGCTGTGATTTTTATTATATTTTTGTAAGCTAATATAGTTTAATAAGAACATAGTATTGAAGATGCTGAGGTATAATTAATTTTTGGCACCTTTAATTATGAATAATATTTTTACAATGAAAATGTAATGTGTTATTTACACTATAATGGTAGAATATTAACATATTGTTACTTTTAAAGTTAGCGGCTTTAATTATATATTCTTAGTTGGTTAAAAACTTACTTATCATTAACCGTGATATGCTATTGATTAGCTTCAACTAAATAAGGATATAATGTATCTTTTATCAGGTCGAAACTGATTTTCTTATTTTAAGAAAAATCTTTTGATACCTTCTGATTGCAAACCAGACATTATGAAATAACTATTTCCTTAATAAGATCAGTTTAGTATTCCTTGTTTTCATTCGTGGAATAGTCCTAAGATTAAAATTGTAATAAAAATGAATGAAGCTAAGAATCATGTTATTGGTGAAATTAAAGTTGATGAGATTGGTATAGGTAGGATAAACGCGATTTCAATATCAAAGATTAGGAATAAAAGTGCTAGTAAAAAGAATTGCAATGAAAATGGGATTCGTGATGTTTTTTTGGGGTCAAATCCGCATTCAAATGGAGAATTTTTTTCTCGTTCTATGATATTTTTTTTTCTTAAAATTGATGCTAAAAACATAACAATTATTGAAATTAAGAAATAAAGAAGGAATATAGAGGTTATAAAAATAATTATTAATTCCTAAGGGTCTTTTTGATTGGAAGTCAAATATACTAATATATTAAATTAATAACCTCCTCATCAGTAAATTGAGATAAATAAAAATAATCATACTACATCTACGAAGTGTCAATACCAGGCTGCAGCTTCAAAGCCAAAATGGTGAAATGAAGAGAAGTGATTAGAAGTTATTCGTAGTAAGCTAACTGATAAAAATGTTGTTCCAATAATAACATGAAGGCCATGAAATCCTGTAGCTATAAAAAATGTAGAGCCGAAAGCTGAGTCAGAAATTGAGAAAGGTGCTTCATGATACTCTAAGGCCTGAAGGGCTGTGAAGTATAGCCCAAGTACAATAGTTATTATTAGAGCTTTAACAGCTTGTGATTTATTTGAGTTTAGGAGTCTGTGGTGAGATCATGTGACAGTGATACCTGATGAGAGAAGAATTGCTGTATTGAGAAGCGGGATTTCGAATGGGTTAAAAGGTAAAATTCCTTGTGGTGGTCATATTATGCCAATTTCTACTGTTGGTGAAAGTCTTCTGTGGAAAAAGGCTCAAAAGAAAGATACAAAGAATAAAATTTCAGAGACAATGAATAGAATTACTCCTCATCGTATTCCTAAGGTTACTTTTAATGTGTGAAGTCCTTGAAAAGTTGCTTCTCGTGAAATATCTCGTCATCATTGTCATATTGTTAAAATTATGAGTGATAAACCTAGTGTGAGTAAATAGATTGATCTTTGATGGAATCATTTTACTATCCCTGAAGTTAAAGTTAGTGCTCTAATAGCCCCTGTTAATGGTCACGGGCTTTGGTCTACTAAGTGAAAAGTATGAAATCCTTGTTTTTTCATTAGTTTAAAACGTTTCTCTAGAGTAAAGTGTTCCTAAAATAGCAAATACGTATGATTGGATAAAAGCTACTGCTACTTCTAGTGTCAAGAGGGCAAATTGGGTGAGAATGATGATACTTAGTGTTATAATAGATAATGAAGGTCCGGTATTACCTAGAAGTGTTATTAGTAAGTGGCCTGCAATTATGTTAGCTGCTAATCGAACTGATAGTGTAATTGGTCGAATAACATTTCTTACTATTTCAATACAGACTATAAATGATATAAGAGCCACAGGTGTTCCTTGGGGAACTAAATGGGCAAATATATGAGTTGAGTAATTAATTCATCCAAATAGTATAAATGAAATTCATATGGGGAGAGCTAAAGTAAGGGTAAATGCCAGATGGCTAGAGGCGGTGAAAATAAATGGCATTAAGCCTAAAAAATTATTAAATGCAATTGCTATGAAGAAGGCGATTGGAATAAATGTTATATTAGGTAATTTAGTGGGTCCTAGTAAAGTCTTAAATTCTTTATGTAGTGTTATAATTACTTTATTAATAATAATTGAGAATCGTGATGGTATTAATCAAAATGAAAATGGCATAATAATAACACCTAAGAAGATAGCCAGTCAATTAATTTGGATATAAAATGAGCTTGAGGGGTCAAAAATTGAAAATAAATTGTTTATCATGATCAGTTTATTTTATTTGAGTTAATTTTACTATAAGAAGATGATGAGTAGTTTTTTACTGAAAAATAAATTTTAATAGAAAATATAATTCATGAGAGTGTAAATAACAAAAAAAGTAAAAGTCAATTTAATGGTATTATTTGAGGAATTAAAAAATACTACGATATAATTTTAACTTGACAAGTTAATGTTATAAATTTAACTAATTTTTTACTAAGAGTATGTTATACTATAAAATGGTTTAAGAGACCATTACTTAAATTTCAGCCACTTAGTAATATTTTATTAATTCATTTAAAGAATGAAAAAGGTGAAATTATTTCTAGGGTAATTGGTATAAAGCTATGATTTGCTCCACAAATTTCAGAGCATTGCCCATAAAATAAGCCTGGCCGGGTTGAAAATAAGTTTGATTGATTTAGTCGTCCTGGTGTTGCATCAGCCTTAATCCCCATCGATGGTATGGCTCAAGAGTGAAGAACGTCGGCAGCAGTAATTAAGATACGTACTTGTGTATTATAAGGGATTACTGTATTGTTATCAACTTCTAAAAGTCGAAATCCTATTTTTGGTAAATCTGTGATTGGTGTTATATAAGAGTCAAATTCGACTTTATTAAAATCTGAGTATTCATAAGACCAATATCATTGATGACCAATAGTTTTAAGAGTTATAGAAGGTGAGTAAATTTCATCTAATAAGTAAAGAAGGTGGAGAGATGGAAGGGCAATAAACACTAAGATGATGGCAGGTAAGATAGTTCAAATTACTTCAATTCTTTGTCCTTCTAGTAGATATCGATATGTGAATGAATTAAATAGAATAGAGAAAAGTATATAACCAACTAAAACAGTAATTATCATAATAATTAATATTGTGTGATCGTGAAAAAATAGTAATTGTTCTATTAGCGGTGAAGATCTATCTTGAAATGAAATTTGAGATCATGTATTTATTTCTAAAGAAATAATAAGTTTATAAAAGGAGTTTAAATCCTTTGCATTTTTCTGCCACATTAGAAGTGAGAAATTATAGGAATTTCATTATAACTATGATCGTAAGGCGGTAATGAGTGATTTCATTCAATAGAAGACGGTATATTTTTTTTAAATAAACTAGTTCGTATGCTAATTATTGCTTCTAGAAGAATAAATATGAGAAATAAGACTCCTATAAATGAAATTGAAGATCCTAATGAAGAAATTATGTTTCAGATTAAGTAAGAGTCTGGGTAGTCTGAGTATCGTCGAGGTATCCCTGCTAATCCTAAAAAATGTTGGGGAAAAAAGGTTATATTTACACCTAAAAACATGATGGCAAATTGAATTTTTAATCATTTAGGGTTTATTGAAATTCCTGAGAATAAAGGAAATCAATGGGTAAATCCAGCTATAATAGCAAAAATTGCCCCCATTGATAGGACATAGTGAAAGTGAGCTACAACATAGTATGTGTCATGGAGAGAGATATCAATAGATGAATTGGATAGCATAATGCCAGTTAGTCCACCGATAGTAAATAAAAAAATAAAGCCTAAAGTTCATAAAGCTGCTGGAGATAGTGTTAAATTAGAGCCGTGGAGGGTTCCTAACCAACTGAAAATTTTAATACCTGTTGGTACAGCAATAATTATAGTGGCTGCTGTAAAATAGGCTCGGGTGTCTACATCCATTCCTACAGTAAATATGTGGTGTGCTCAAACTAGGAAGCCTAATAAACCAATGGCGAGTATGGCATAGATTATCCCTAAAGTTCCAAAGGCTTCTTTTTTTCCTCTTTCTTGACTAATAATGTGTGAGATTATTCCAAAACCTGGAAGAATTAAAATATAAACTTCGGGATGTCCAAAAAATCAAAATAAATGCTGATAGAGAATAGGGTCCCCACCACCAGCTGGGTCAAAAAATGAAGTATTTAAGTTTCGGTCAGTTAAAAGTATTGTAATAGCTCCGGCTAAGACTGGTAATGAGAGTAGTAAAAGAATAGCAGTAATAATAACTGATCAAACGAATAGTGGTGTTCGCTCTAAGGTTATTCCAATAGAGCGTATGTTAATGACTGTAGTGATAAAATTAATTGCACCCAAAATAGATGACACACCGGCTAAATGCAATGAAAAAATAGTTAAATCTACTGATGCCCCAGCATGAGCTAAGTTTGAGGAGAGAGGGGGGTAGACTGTTCAACCTGTCCCTGCCCCTCTTTCCACCATACTACTAGACAATAGTAATGTTAAAGAGGGTGGTAATAATCAAAAGCTTATATTATTTATTCGTGGAAATGCTATGTCAGGGGCTCCTAATATAAGTGGGACTAATCAGTTTCCAAAACCTCCGATTATAATTGGTATTACAACAAAGAAAATTATTACAAAAGCATGAGCTGTGACGATGACATTATAAATTTGGTCATCTCCAATCAAACTTCCTGTTTGTCCTAATTCAGCCCGAATTAATATACTAAGAGCTGTTCCCGCTAGAGCGGCTCAGGCTCCGAAAATTAAGTACATAGTTCCAATGTCCTTATGGTTAGTCGAGAAAAATCATCGTTTCAATGCAATGACTGAAAAAGTGTTAGATTGTAAATCTAAAAATGAGTGTTTTACTCTTGTATTAATCTATGTATTTTATAGAAAATATTTGATTGCAAGTCTAAAGAAGAAAAAATCCGTAGATTAAGTAAGACTTGATTTTAATTCATTCATAGCTTTGAAGGCTATCAGTTTAGCTTAACTTAAAGACTTAAATAGTTAATATTTAAGTCTTAAGGTATCATAAAGTATTTTAAATGATTTCTTTAAGGTTTATAGAGAAACAATTTTAAATTAGCTTAGTTTTTAGTTTTGATTGAAACATTAAATTGAAATTAACGGGATTAATATTAAAAATGAAACGGAAATAAAGGAAATGAAAATATCTAGTAAGGAATTACTTTTAAAATTTTTATTAGGAGTTGATGAAAGAGACTTTATTGAAAGTGCTGAGAATAGAAGTCGAGTGTAAAAGTATAATGTTAAAAGTGATGTTATAATAAGTAAGATAACAAGAATGGTGTGAATATTAATTATTTTTATGATAATAATTCATTTTGGGAAAAATCCTAAGAATGGAGGAAGTCCACCTATGGATATAAAAATACATAAGATAGTAATTTTTGAGATGGTGGTTTTATTTATAAAATTTCATATTTGATTAATATTAAATAAGCTATAGTTGAAGAATAAAAAGCTAGCTGATAGAGCTATGGTTGAATAAATTAAGAAGTAGGTAAATCAATAGTTTTCATTAATAGAGATGGCGACTAATATCCAAGAAATATGGTTAATTGAGGAGAAGGCTATAATTTTTTTAAGTCTAGTTTGGTTAAGTCCTCCTATAGCTCCAATTAAAGCTGAAAGTGAAATAAATATAATAGTGAGTGTATTCATTTCGACGATGAATGAGAGTAAAATAATGGGAGTAATTTTTTGTCAGGTCATAATAATTGAGCATCTGACTCAAGATAAGCCCTCCATCACACTTGGGAACCAGAAGTGAAGGGGGGCAGCGCCTATTTTTAACATTAATGCTAGTCTAATTCCTTGATACGACAGGGGGGTGCCGAAGTAGGAGTTTGGAAGTTGCATTATTGTCAATAAGATAAAGGCTAAAATTATAATGGAAGCTACAATTTGAGTAATAAAATATTTAATTGTCGCTTCTGAGGATCGCATGTTTTTTCTCAAGATTAAAATAGGGATAATTGATAATAAATTAATTTCTAAGCCTACTCATGCTCCTAATCAGGAGGATGCTGAGATGGAAATGAAGGTTCTAGAAATTAAAAATATTAAAGAAATGAGGTGGAATAGTTTTATTATAAGAAAAGAAATTTTATTTTATCATTAGGGTATGAACCTAATAGCTTTATTAGCTTACTTTTCCCCTATACATAGGTGTTGTGCATAAAAGATTTTGAATCTTTAGGGGTAAGTATTTTTATAATGTATAATGAAGGTAAAAATACATGAGTTACTTTATCATTGTAATCCTTTAGTCAGGCACATCATT